GTGCATTGGAACCCATGGTTATGGACCCGAATCCAGTAGTATGGAACATCTTCTTTTCCAAGTGAAATCCCCTAGTATATGAAAGAATGAAAAAGTGCTTTCGTTGTTGTGGAAGAAGAAGCCTTCGTATCTTAATGCATGTATTTAATTTATTCGGAGCTATTAGAGCGGGATCCACTTTTTGGGGAATATGAGTCGAAGCAATAACAAGAATCTTTCCAGTGGAACATCTTTCACTGGAGAGATAGTTCTCTAATAAACCGAGGGATAAGTAATTCGACTCATTCACATGCAGATCATGAATGTTTGGAATCCATATTATGCAAGGAGACATTGCTTTTGCTAATTCGAATTGAAGGGTGATCTCAAATCGGTCTATTTTCGGCGTCATATACATAGTTAGCACATTCGTCATAGTTAGCAGCTCCATATCAATATCAAGGTCATCATCACTATCATCAATACCGTCACTATCATCAATATCGTCACTATCATCAATATCGATATCATCAATATCGTCACTATCATCAATATCGATCATCAATAAGATATTCGGAAATACCGTAATGAAAGGAACATAGGAGTTTGTCGCTAGGTATTTGACCAAACAGGATCGTCCAGTTCCTATAGAACCTATCACTAAAATACCTCTAGAAGGGGATAGGGCTAAGCGGAGCGAAAAGGGTTTTCCATGAGGAGATGGGGAATGAAAACTATTAGCCCCACACGAGGTTTGTGAATAAGTGATTGTCTGATAATGAGCAAGGAATATCCGTCTTTCTGCTAAACAGGATCTATTGAACTCATAATTCATTAGATCCTTTTGATGAATGTCAACTAAGTATCGTAAGGAAATTGATCCCGGTTGTTCAATCATTTGATAACCAGAGTCATTCTTTGATAAATGATCACTATGAGTCAGACTCAATAGAATTTGATCAATCCCTTTTTCTGTCGTTAAGGTGGAGAACTGAACCAAGAATTCTCTTTCTTCATCATCAATCGAATCACTGTTCGCGACCCAGAATTCGATTTTCTCATCAATCCAATCACCGTTCACGTTTTTTCTTTTTCTTATCAATATCAATGAATAGATCTCTTTACTTGTACGACTTAGATGTCTCGTATTTCTCGAAAAAATGATTCGATTGATGGGATTTGGTATGATACTTACAAGATCGATGAGATTGATCTTCCAATATTTATTCTTAGAACGTATTGATTTGACCCCATAAGCGGGACCACCACCCAATAGCATGTTGCCACCAGAAGCAGAACCCCGTATTTCTTCCAGAGAATCTCCTAATTGTTCCAGAACAACTAGAAAGAGATTTTTGAACCAGAAAGAATTCAGTTCAGATGTAGGATACCTATCCAGAAGTTTTCGAAATTCCATCATGTATGATGGAATCATCAAAGATTTGATCTTTTCTAACTCTGTCTGTAACTCACTAGAGGCTCGGGAAACAAAGAGAAGATGTATACGAACGAGATATCCAGCAACAAGAAGAAGGAAAAAGATTGAATAGAGGAACTCCCGAGCATTTGTTGATCTCAGATGTGCCCATATCAATGGAACGGGTGACTCATTATTTCGATGAATCATTTCTTCGGGCAGAAGAAGATTCTGTAAACATTGACTCGAAATCTCACTTATCAGAGTCCATTGTGTAAGAATCTTCTGAGGAATTGACCGTGATATATCTGATCCATGCATCATATCATGAAAAATGGATACAAATTTTTGACTGCTACTTAGTAATTTTTGACTGCTACTTAGTATCGGCAATGGGTCTGAAAGAGTATCTAAAAGGGTGAAATTGAGATATTTGCACCCTATCGAAGTAAGGAACCATGGCATATATGTTTGGAACAGATTCCATTTTGAGAGATTTGAAAAAGCACTATCTCGTTGAAAGGTTCTATACATCTGCCCTTTCTCAACGCATTTCTTTAGACAAAGACTCCGTTTTTTCCTCTTTCCGGATGGTAAATACTTCTCAGAACATGGAGTGTGATTCAAACCCATGTTTGAATTGAAACTGAGATACTGATGCAAGTTATTCCCTTCTGAATCAGATAGATTCATATCTGAAAGAGGCTGACAAGAAGTTCTTTCCAAATTGACTATTTGTTCCTCTGTTAGAGGTGTTGCAGAAATGTCTGCGATCGAGTAAATAGCTCTACGAACGAATGGATCGGATCGAATTTGAAAATGTAATAAAGATTTGTACAATTTGTACAAGTTATACGTTTCATCACCACTTTGTGGGAAATCATTAGGTATGAAGATGTCAGATACCTGTGATTCCATTGGTGAAATAGTCTCTCTCTCCAAAAAAAGAGATTTTTTTTTACCAACGCACAAGGAAAATATTTTGTTGCGAATGGACAAGATATTGAGGAATTGTCCATATGTAAGATCATAATTATTGATACGGGTCTTTTCCACATCAAAGGGGAATCCTTTGTTACAATAGAACCAGAAGTGATGTGGATCATTCAAGAATCGAAGTCGATTTGCTTTATAAAAAGAAGATATCAATGAACTTCTATGAAATGGTTTCACGGGATTCAGCCAATTGTCTCGATCGTGGGATCTCATTGAGAAATAGGAATCCGTGTTATCAAAGGATTTCCTGCGATTCTTTCTAGTATGGAATGAGTCAATCATCCGCTTTGGTATCTTTTTGAACAAAAATGGTAATATTGTTCCTCCATTGATCAAGAATTTCGGTCTTTGGGAAGTATCATGATCATCCAATAAGAAGGGTTTCAATTTCTTCAAATGAACGATTTGAACACCTATGGATTCTAACAACTGATTGCAGAGTTGATCATTCGGACCTTTCAATTCATAGATGTGGATCTCGGACCTATGAATGGGGATATTCCCGATACTCACAAAGAAAAAGGGAAGTAACTTGGACAAAAAGGGAAGTGACTTGGACAAAAAGAGAAGTGACTTGGACAAAAAGAAACGAAGTGTCTTAGACAAATCTTCTTTGTCGATAGCCTCGGACCAATCAATCGAATATTGATTAATACGTAATCGATCGAACACTACTTGCACTACTTGAAAAGGATTCTTCTGTTCAGAAACGAAATGTTCCAAATGTTCCTGGAAATTCTTGCTCCCATTGGACCATTTGTATCTATATGCATCAGGATCCCGATTCATGGATCTCTCAGTTCGAGAAATAAGAGGATCAAACCATTTCTTCTGACTCTTTTTCAAATTTGATAAATGTTGGTTGATCGTATATTTCATTATAGTTATATGATTCAGAGTATCATTTCCTATTTGATCCCTTTGAATTCCATATTCGAAGTTACGATCGGATCTATTCATTAAAAAGAATCGATTCGATACATTTCTTATGTACCCATATTGGATTTGAATCAGATTTCGGATCAATCTATATTGATTGACTGCCTCCATTATGTTGTTGCTAGCAAATACCGCTGTTTTTAGTTTGGGATCTTCCAAATCATTCCCGCAGTAGATCCGGACCGATTTTTTTATGATCCTTCGAGAAAAAGATTCATTCTCCTCATAAAAAAGAGGAGGTAGAACCAATAAGGATTTCTTTTTCGATTCATCTCTGGAGTTGAATACCTCATTCAATAATTTTTTTTGATCCAACCCGTAGGAATCAATAGAAAAGGCAAATACCCTATGATACACCAGATCCGGCTCGGTTATTGATAGAGTGAATAGATCCGCCATTTCTGGGAATCTCTCTTCTGATGGAACCAGATCCGGGATGTGATATGGTTCCGAAGGATGAATTGAGAATACCCTATGATACACCAGATCCGGCTCGGTTATTGATAGAGTGAATAGATCCGCCATTTCTGGGAATCTCTCTTCTGATGGAACCAGATCCGGGATGTGATATGGTTCCGAAGGATGAATTGAGACGGTATTTTGTAAATACGTAATTATCTTGAATATATCAACCATTTCTTTATTTTCCGCTCGCCTGGAAGGGACAAAAGAAACATCTTGTTTTTTCTTCAACAATTTCTGATCTCTAGTGGACCTCTCAGTAGGATTCGAACCCAGATGAAGTTCTGACCATCTGTCAGAGAAAAAATTCCGGAAGGACAGATGATTATTCATCCGCTTCTCAGGTTCCGTGAATAGCCAGGACATGGAGGAAGATCCAAAAAGGCATTTCGGGAATCGATCTGATTCTATCTCTGTTCGTTCCATTTGAAGAAAGGAAGGATCCCAAAGAATCGATCTCTCTTTTAGTTGCTGAATCTCTGTTTGATCGATCAATGTGTGATATTCTGAATCCTCATTTCTAACGGAATCGAAATGATCTCTGGATTGATCAGAAGAAGATCCTTTCCATTGGCTAGAATCCGTTACTTGAACGAAAATAGATCTTGTGGAATCATATTGAATATTTGACAATACATTCCGTACCTTGCTAAAAAACCGATCCTTGTTTACCAACCACACATTGTCTAACCAAATCCAATTCTCTCTCGAGACGTTCCTCAAAAAATCCGATTCGTGCTGATTCTTCCCCCAACTAACGAAGAGATCTTGGCGGAATTGCCACATATGAAATTGAGCACAATTTTGCAAAGAAATACCCCACTTGTTTCTCGAGAAGAGATGGGAAACATGCTCAATATCATTGGATTGCATAGTTGCCCCAGCTCCTTGTTGTTTGAAGAAACTCTCCCCCTCAATTGGTCTTTTTTCACGAAAAGCAGACATGAGATAAGAAATCAAGTCTTTCCCTAAGATTTCGAATAGCTGTCCCGAATTCAAGTTGATTATGTTTCGTTTCTTCCTCGGAGAAAGACGATCAAACAATTCCCAATCATGGTCCTTGCGGATCGGATCATCCGTATAGGATAAAAAATGAAACTCCAGATATTTGCTATCTTTCTCTTTGAATGAGATCTCAATTCCAGCTATGGTTTCATTAGATATCTGACAACTAGAATCCCTCTTTTTTCCGATCCGGTTCCTCCAC